AAAGATTCCTTGAGTAAGAACCATCGGATCATCACTTATTCAATCAATAGGATAGCTATTATGACTAATAATATAGCTATTATGACTAATAATACAAAAAAATTGTCTGTTGGTTAAACAAAATAGGCATAAAAAAGAGTTTGAAATAAAAAAATCTTTCGATTTATACCTTTATAACTTCAAATTCTTTCTTTGAAAAGAAAATTTTTTTGAATCCGATCTCGAGGCCTCAATATTAAATATGAATCATAGTTCAACTATTTCTTGATCTATTTTAGCTATTTCGTGTTTCAGATACCAAAAACAATATCCAACGGGGTATAACCATCTCTATCAGGATAAGATGACAGACTCATTTTCTGTATTATCAATAGGATCAATTATAACAAGTCACACACTCATATTCCGGAAATACAGAAAGAAATTCCACGATCGAACTACCGAAGGAGATAGAAGTCAGAGCCCTAAAAATTCACTTTGTATTTTTTATGTATTGAAAGACTAGAACTTCCGGGTTCTTTTGGATTTCATTTTCTTATTTTTGTAGATTTAAAATGAAAATTAATTCATTGAAATTCCGTCTAGTAAAACAGAAGAATTATAAATTTCCAAAATAATCGATAAGAATACTGCAAATAAAGCCATTGCAACTCCCATCAAAGGAGTAGTTCCCCACCCAGGAGCTACTTTACCATATTCCGAATTTAACGGTTTCAATAAAGACCCTACAGCAGTAGGTTTTGGACGAGATCTAGAACTACTCTCAACGGTTTGTGTAGCCATAAATCCGATTATATTCATTGAGATCTGTTGACTTTGTATACCATTCTGTTGTAAATAAATGATTTTATCATAGATCCATTCCACTCTTAAAATTATATAATAATGGAAACAGCAACCTTAGTCGCCATCTTTCTATCTGGTTTACTTGTAAGTTTTACCGGGTATGCCTTATATACCGCTTTTGGGCAACCCTCACAACAACTAAGAGATCCCTTCGAGGAACACGGGGACTAGTTGAAGTAATGAGCCTTCCCGTATGAGAAGGCTCATTACTTCAATTTCGATAATGAAAAATCATTTCATTTTTTAGTTGAAATTTTAGGAGGTTCTCGGAAAAAGATAGCGAAAAAAATTATCCCTAGAGTAGAGACTAATAGAAATGTATAAACCAATGCTTCCATAGATTCGATTGTGGTTTACAATTATAGCTTCCATACCTATTTTAATTGGGACTATCTTCCCATAATGATAAATAAAGGTGCGGTGATTCAAATCAAGATTGCTCTAGTATCCTATGTCAATCCCCAAAACTAAAATAGAGATAAAAAATAATAAAGCAATATTGGATTAAACCCCTTGTTTTCTCGTAGTTGGATCTCCAATTTTTTGGAATGCGCCAAATTCTACTTGAACATCCAAATCAGGATCAATACCGGCAAAAACATCTCGGAACAAGGTTCTAGACCCATGCCAGATGTGTCCGAAGAAAAAGAGTAGGGCAAAGGAAGCATGGCCAAAAGTAAACCAACCCCTCGGACTACTACGAAAAACACCATCCGATTTCAAAGTCGCACGATCTAATTCGAAAATTTCACCCAACTGAGCACGTCTGGCATATTTTTTCACAGTAGCGGGATCGCTATAACTCACTCCGTTTAGTTCTCCACCGAAAAACTCAACAGTTACACCTACTTGTTCAACGCTATACTTAGATTCTGCTCTTCTAAAAGGAACATCAGCTCTAACAATTCCGTCCCCATCTATCAAAACGACCGGAAAGGTTTCAAAAAAAGTAGGCATACGTCGTACAAAGAGTTCACGTCCTTCTTTATCTCTAAAAATAGGGTGCCCTAACCATCCAACAGCTATTCCGTCACCATTGTCCATTGAGCCTGCTCTAAATAACCCCCCTTTCGCCGGATTATTGCCAATGTAATCATAAAAAGCCAACTTCTCCGGAATTTTTGACCAAGCTTCTGAGAAACTTTGATTTTCGGCTAGCCCGGCACTTACCCGTCGGTATATTTCTTGCTGAAAGTATCCCTGATCCCATTGATAACGGGTGGGACCAAATAATTCGATCGGGGTAGTTGCTGAACCATACCACATAGTTCCCGCAGCAACAAAAGCTGCAAAAAAGACAGCAGCAATACTACTAGAAAGGACGGTTTCAATATTGCCCATACGTAATCCTTTGTATAGGCGTTGAGGCGGGCGGACACTAAGATGGAATAGACCAGCTAATATGCCTAATGTCCCTGCTGCAATATGATGAGAGGCGATTCCTCCTGGAACAAAAGGATCAAAACCCTCCACGCCCCATGCTGGACTTACAGGTTGTACTTTTCCGGTTAGTCCATAAGGATCGGACACCCATATTCCGGGCCCGTACAGGCCTGTTACATGAAATGCACCAAAACCAAAACAAGCCAACCCGGAAAGAAATAAATGAATTCCAAAAATCTTAGGCAAATCCAAAGAAGGTTTTCCTGTACGTTCATCCGAAAATATTTCTAGATCCCAATATACCCAATGCCAAATAGCCGCCAAAAAGCACAAACCAGAAAACATAATATGCGCTCCGGCCACGCCTTCGTAACTCCAAATGCCAGGATCCGTTATAGTCCCCCCTGTAATACTCCAACCGCCCCACGAATTGGTTATTCCTAAACGAGTCATGAAAGGTATAACGAACATCCCCTGTCTCCACATTGGATCAAGAACGGGATCAGAGGGATCAAAAACTGCTAATTCATATAGAGCCATCGAACCGGCCCAACCAGCAACCAGAGCTGTATGCATGATATGGACAGAAATCAACCGGCCGGGATCATTCAATACGACGGTATGAACACGATACCAAGGCAAACCCATGGAAATACCCCTTTATCAAAGAAAAATGACACTGTGTAACTTTATTGCATTGGAAAAGACTATGACTATGCAACGGATCCCTTTTGTTCAATGGATTATCTTGGAACAAGGGTTAATGCTTGTTCGATATCTGTTGGTAATAACGGAACAATTATGTTTGTAGGAACAAAGAGAAACAAATCTATTCTATACCCGATAAGTAGCAATACGCAATGGGGAGTTAATAGCATCGTTTATCAGTAAATGCTTTCATACTTGTTCATTATTGTAAGGCTATATTCGTAATAATTTTCCGTTATTTATTCTGGCTTCTTACACGAAGCCTCTCTAATCTATGCAGAAATATAGAATCAATCAAAGGTTGATATTATAAAGACAATAAAACTAATTATTACGTTTCCACATCAAAGTGAAATAGAGTACTTAATTATTTTTTCTTTCATTTAATGCCTATTGGTGTTCCAAAAGTTCCCTTTCGAAGTCCTGGAGAGGAAGATGCAGCTTGGGTTGACTTATAGTGCGACTTGTAAGATATATTTGGTCATATGGGATTTCCCATTATCTCTCCCGATTGAGATATCCTCCCTTTCGCCCAAGAAAGATTGATTGAATCATCCAAAAATTTGGAGCGTGAAATGCAATTATACTCATTTTAGTTTTAGGGGGATTCAAATATTATAAATTTATGGTTGGTTCGGTTGGACTAATAAAATGAAGTATCCAGACTCCGTTTATAAAAACCCCAATCCCAGTTGGGAATATATTGGAGATTTTGACTTTATAGTATATAGTTTATTTACTTTAACTCTTAATCGTTTTGATTTGAAATTCAAAAAAGTCAAGTTTAATCAATCAAATAAACTAATTCTTATAATATGTTGAATGTTGAAATTGACAAAAGATATGAAATAAAAAACACACAAGTGGTATTGGAAACCTTTGCCCTATATGTGCAAATCAAAATCGGGCAGATTTTTACCCGGAGTAGAACATAAACCTAAAAACGTGAAAGAGACCCATTCAAGAACAAGAAAATGACATCATGGTTTGGATTGAATTTCGATGACATGATACATCAATGAAAAGTAAGTTCGATAAGTTTAGTAAATTCTATTTTAATAATAGAGAAATTTTTCTATAATTAAAATAGAAGGAATCCTTCTTGAAAAATAGAAAAGGAGACCTTTGATTATTCATTATATATTAGAGAAACCCTGATGAAAAATCAAAAATAAAATCTACACATTGATTTTTTTCACAATTTTGTTTGAACCGTATGCATCAAAAGGTGCCTGTACGGTTCCTAAGGGATACCGTTTTATCCTAATCAACCGACTTTATCGAGAAAGATTACTTTTTTTAGGCCAAGAAGTCGATAGCGAAATCTCGAATCAACTTGTTGGTCTTATGGTATATCTGAGTATCGAGGATGATACCAAAGATTTGTATTTGTTTATAAATTCTCCTGGCGGATGGGTAATACCCGGAGTAGCTATTTTTGATACCATGCAATTTGTGCGACCAGATGTACATACAATATGCATGGGGTTAGCTGCTTCAATGGGATCTTTTGTCCTGGTCGGAGGAGAAATTACCAAACGTTTAGCATTCCCTCACGCTTGGCGCCAATGAGTTTTTATTTGAGAGAAAAAAAGAAAACTATGCCTTCACCATATAAAATATTAATATTAGGTAATAATAGCATGGCACTTTGAATTCGATATGAGATAATTTTTCTCTATTTTATTTTCAAAACATTTGATTATGTATCGAAAGAGTAGTATGAGATGAAGAGTATTCCCGATTTTTATTTTATATCAGGAGTCCATTTGAGCGTCACAAACCCTTTTTTATGTTTATGAAAAAAGACTCTATATTATTATGTTTGAAAAAGTACAAAATGAACTTTCTTCCTTATTTTTCGGATCAAAAAGAAACTTTGGGATTGCTGGACTACAGACGAAATAAATAGAAAGCAACGGAACCATCATAGTATTTTTGAACTCCCACGAAAAGAAGGGTGGTAATTGGATAATTTACTGATCTGGATCTGATTGATTCTATATTTTCTTTTTTAACGGAAAATGAAAGTAAATTCCATTGTCGAGCCGTATGCAATGCGAAAAAGATGCACGTACGGTTGTTCATTTCTTTTCTTTTTTTTTTTTTTTTGCTCTCCGCCTCATTGGGCGAAATAGAAGAACTTTTTTATGGTATATCATCAGGGTAATGATTCATCAACCCGCAAGCTCGTTTTATGAGACCCGAACGGGAGAATTTCTCCTGGAAGCGGAAGAACTTTTGAAATTGCGCGAAACCCTCACAAAGGTTTATGGACAAAGAACGGGCAAACCCTTATGGATTGTATCCGAAGATATGGAAAGGGATGTTTTTATGTCAGCAACAGAAGCCCAAACTCATGGAATTATTGATCTTGTCGCGGTCTAATAAAAAATAGTTAAACATTTTTCATTTTCTCTTGTTACTAGGTTTACCATTCTGAGTTTAATATCCTATTAACTAGAAATACTTTCGGTTAGGATTGATCTAAACCAGTCCATTATGTATATGATTCAGCATGCCAACTATTAAACAACTTATTAGAAATACAAGACAGCCAATCAGAAATGTCACAAAATCCCCCGCGCTTCGGGGATGCCCTCAGCGCCGAGGAACATGTACTAGGGTGTATGTGTGACTCGTTCAGATTATGAGCTGGAACAAAAACCAAATAAAGGAAATAATTTTTCCAGTATCAATGATCAGTACTGGTGGATAGTATAAAACTCCAGTCACTATCTAAAATGAAAATGATCTTTTGGGTAGGAAATTTATGGTTTCTATTAGTCTAAATCGGATTTAAGATAATAAAAAATTTCCCATTGATAGCGAGCGCTATCCATTTAGCGGGAAATCCTATTTTAGGAGCAAAAAAAAGTCTGCTCCCATTTTTGCAAGAACGGACTAACAGGGTCAGCTATTCAGCTAACCTTCAAAATTAAATACCGTTACTGTATAAGCGGATCTCATTGTGAAAGACCTATTACTGGATAATTCATAGGTAGAGCCAAAAAGTTTGAACTGTACAAGTTATTAATAATATTATGGAAATGACGTAAAGGGCTCCGGTGTATAGAAAGGACCTCACCGTTTAAAAAGGAACCATAGAAACGAAGGAACCCACTATTTCTTTAATCATCTCTATTTAACTTGAATTTACATTTTTTTATATTTACTTTTGGTTGATACATTAATACAATTTATTATTTTTTTGTCTTTTTCGAGACGAAAAGAGAATGAATCAAGACGAAATGTTGAAAAAGACAAAAAATAGTGGTTGGGGAGGTTATAGTAGCAAAAGCCATTGGAATTTTTATTTTATACATTGGAAAAATCCGTTTTGTTATTAATATACCTGGGGGAAAAAGAATAACTCAAAGAAAATCAATTAGTTATTCATCAACGTTTCATTTATTCAATGACTAGAGTTAAACGAGGATATATAGCTCGAAGACGCAGAAACAAAATTCGTTTTTTTGTATCGAGTTTTCGAGGGGCTCATTCAAAACTTACTCGAACTATTGCTCAACAGAAAATAAGGGCTTTGGGTTCGGCTCATCGGGATAGAGATAGGCAAAAGAGAGATTTTCGTCGTTTGTGGATCACTCGTATAAATGCAATAATTCGCGAAAGGGGGGTAGACTCTAATTATAGTAAATTTATACATAATCTGTACAAGAAACAGTCGCTTCTTAATCGTAAAATACTTGCCCAAATAGCTATATTCAATCCAACTTGTATTTATATGATTTACAACGAGATCATAAAAAAAGAAGATTGCAAAAAATATCTCGAATTTATTTAAATGAAGTTCCCCGGAGTTTATTCTCCGGGAGTATCAATGTAGAAATTAGTCTGATAAAATATTTTACGATAAATCAAAAACAACAAATCCATTCAAAAAAAATTACCAATTTTTATATTATCTTACGAGTCGGCAAGCAATCAAATTTAGATTCTTCGAAATTATCATATTTTTCGAACAAAACCCCAATTCGGGCTTGAGTTCAGAGTCAAATTTTGATTCAATTCCATTATCAATTAAATTCAAGAATAATTATTTATTTCTTTTTGGTTTTAAAATTAGCCGTTCGAGTCGTGGACTCGGTTCTTTCAAACTGTTTCTCATTATTAAGAAAAGGTAACAAAGATAAAATACGAGCTTGTTTTATAGCACTAGTAATTAATCGTTGTTGTTTTAAGGTCAATTTATTCACTCGACGAGATAAAATTTTTCCTTGTTCACTAATAAATCGACTAATTAAACTCATGTTTCTATAATCAATTCGATCCTCCGGTTGGATCGGGGGCAAACGTCTACGAAAAGAGCGTTTGGATTTAATAAAGGGTCGCTTGGATTTATCCATAGTTTGGTTAGTTTATTCCTTATACCAAAAATCTCATTTCTTAATTCGAATTTTTTAGGTCCAGACAAAATAAGATTTTCTTTGTTTATTTCTATTTTATATAATATATTATATAATTATATATAATATAATATTTAATATAAATATAGAAAAAAAAAATAGTAAATAATATATAATGAGTTTTTTTTGTCTCCTTGCTTAAAAGAATAATAAGGAGATGTCCGGCTCGGTCTATTTCTTTATCTCTCCATGAATTGTATGTTTGTAACAATAGGGACAGAATTTTCGCAATTCCAACCGACTAGGCGTATTGTGGCGATTTTTTTGAGTAATATATCTGGAAACCCCCCTTGATCCCTTATTACCACTCTTTCGAACACAAGCAGTACATTCCAAAATAACTTTTACTCGAACATCTTTACCCTTAGCCATGAACCCCCTTGGATATTTAATTCAAGCAACTTTTCTATTTTTTGACTTTCTTGAAGAAAATAGAAAAGTTGCAAAATATAGAAGTTGCTAATTTAGAAATACAATTCGAAAGATTTTGTTGCAATCAATAGAGTATTAATAATCGAAATTAAAGAAATACTACGTAATTAAATTCAAAATCTAACTATATATTTCTAATCACATAATTTTTTTTTATTTTTTTAAAATATCTTGTATAATACTCTTACCCTGGAACCAAGTTTTGGTGGGATTGAATCCCCGTTTCTTCTTTAATTTACTAAACTAAACCTAACTAACCCTATTTTTTATCCTAAAAAAAGAAAAAGAGGAAAGGGATTAGTCACAGATAGTGAATTCTAGCTCTAATCTTCGTTAACCTTTTACAATATCAATAAATAACTAGAATGAAAAAAAAGGGAATGTCAACGCATCCGGAAAAAAACGATTGATTTCTATTAATAGACCAGCTAAAGACCCAAACCATAAAGTACTTAGTACCGGTGCCACGGAAAGATATGTTTTGAAATCTCGCATTGAAAATCCTCCTTTTTTATTTCTTTAACTTTTTTATTAATTTTAATTTATTTATAAAATAAAAGTAATACATAGCTAATCTATGATCCGATGTATATATGATAGCTAAAGACTATTTGTCTTTGTACACAAAATCCCTAAGCTAAGTCAAATTCAAATCTATAAGAATCTAAAATTTGAGTAAATAAGATCCTTTTTTTTTAGTTTACAACAGATTTTTATATACGTAAATACACAAATCCTTTCTATTATACCTTATATGATAAGAATATGATAAGAGACCCAAAAGATAGAGTAAATCGCAGGGCAAATAAAATTATGTATTTATATGGGAAATTTAAGAAGGGTGTGGAAAACAAGACAAGGATAATTTACAATTACACTATAAAAATTGATTGAATTGAAAGGGATGTAGCGCAGCTTGGTAGCGCATTTGTTTTGGGTACAAAATGTCACAGGTTCAAATCCTGTCATCCCTACCTAATTACTTTTCCTCTGAGAAGTAAGGAGGAATTTATTGAAATTTTGATTCAAATTGGACATACATAATTTCTCATTTTTTGTATGAAAATACTCTAAATAGAGATAGTTTTGACTTATACAAATTTTTCCGGGCTTTCTTATCTAGTGTGATAAGAAAGCGCTCTTAGTTCAGTTCGGTAGAACGTGGGTCTCCAAAACCCGATGTCGTAGGTTCAAATCCTACAGAGCGTGATTCCGTTGTTGTTAGATAAAATGGAATTAGTTTAGTATCGAATTAGACTAAACTAAATGAACAACGATCTAATCGAAAATTAATTGACCTCCTGTTTATTCGAGAAAGATTTGTTAATTAATCAAAGATCTAACTGATCACCACGTCTATATTGTAAATATGCAGTCACAAATAATCCAGCCAAAGTAATAGGAATTAGACCTAAGACGATTCCAAATAGAAAAACTTCAATCATTTCAATTTGTTTGAAAAAAAAAAAAAGAAAGGTAATATCTACCCCGAAATAGTAATCTAAATTTCCCAGGAATCTCAATAACCAAAAACTATCAATTATCGCAGTAAAGAACTATAAAATAGACGGAATCGTGCAGAAAGATTTATTGAGTTGTTCATTCAATTAATTTCAAATAAGTCGTATCTTGTTTAAACCTATAAATAAAGCGGAGGTTATAGTTAAAGCTGCTAGTAAAAAACCGAAATAACTAGTTAGAGTAGGCATGAAGGAGCTAAATAAAATATGTTCTTTTTATACATATGTTTCTAAAGTATTTACCTAAGTTTCAATTTGGAAAGAGAATAAGTGCAATTGAAAGTTTTTGATTGATTAACTATTTCGTTATAGATGTCACTAACAAAGAGAAAGTAAAAGCTGTAGAAAAAAGCAATGACTCATTATCTGTGATATCTACACATCTCGTGATTTTGAATCAATTTTTTATGAAACCTTTGAGTAAAAAAAAAAGAATATTATAAAGAATAATAACTATGCCATGGAATTTTCTTCAAAAATGAGATGGTATTTATTCTAATCACTATAGAATAATATAAAATAAAAAAAATTATCTTTTGATCAAATCTTTTTTTTTTTCGAACGAAAATTTATTTTATAACGCGTTTTTCTTTCAATTGAACTTATTTTATTAGATTCAGCGATCGGGTTCATACATATAAAAAATTTTTTGAATGAAAAGAAAAAGACTCTCATCATTCAAAA